GGAATATCCCGACTCAACGCCAAAGAATTTCCTGTCGCTAACATATAGTATTCATCTCTACCTGGCGATAAATAAAGCAGTCGTAACCCTGTTGATCTCTCTGCAATTTCATAAAACGGGCTTTCTAGAGATCCCCAATGACCCATCCTCACATGAATTGCTAAGGATCCAATAAGTCCAACATTGATTCCCTCCGATGTGTCAATTGGGCAAATACGACCATAGTGACTAGGATGGATATCTCGTATCCGAAAACTAGCAGTTCGTCCTGTCAGTCCTCCGGGACCTAAATAACTCAATTTTCGTCCATGAACTATTTGTGTCAATGGATTTGTTCGATCTAAAACTTGAGATAAGGGGTGTAAACCAAAAAAAGATTCATAAGTGGTTGTTAATGCAGTTGAGGTTACCAAATTCTGAGGAGTTGGTATTAATTTATGGCGAACGGCTCCACATATAGTTGCTCGAACCACATTTTCTAAACGAACCAGAGATAATCCGAATTGATCTTGTAAAAGATCCGCTACAGAACGAATGCGCTTATTTTTCAAATGATTCATATCGTCAAGTGTACCCATTCCAAATTGGAGTCCGATCAAATAATCGGCGGCTGCCAATAGGTCTCGTGGTAACAAAAATCTATTATTCTGGGGTATATCAAGGTTCAACCTTCGGTTCATATTTCGTCGACCAATCCTTCCTAATTCACATCTTTGTTGAAAGAACTTCTTTTGTAATTCCTTACATAAGGATTCAGAAAATACCGGATCCCCGCCGACACAAGCAAATTGTTGATAAAACTCCAAAATGGCATTTTCTTTTGATCCCATTTTTTTTCTCTCCTTATCGTTCAGAAAAGACAAAAAAATTTCAGGATAATAAACATTGTCTAGAATTTCTCTTAGATTCGAACCCATAGCTGATGATAGAACTAGAATAGATATTTTTTGTTTCCTACTCACGCGAGCCCATATTCTTGCTTTTCTATCAATCTCTAATTCTGATCTTCCTCCCCAATCTGATATTATTGTGCCGGTATAGACCAAAATCCCATTGTGGTCCAATTCTGACCGGTAATAAATACCGGGACTTTGCAGTATTTGATTGATTACAATTCGATATATTCCATTTATTATAAAGGTTCCCAGGGAATTCATTAGAGGAATGTTTCCAATCAAAATAGTTTGTTCTTGCATATCCTTACGGGTTTTCCAAATTAATCCTGCGGATACATATAATTCCGAAGAATAGGTGAGTGATTCATGCACAGCATTTCTTTCCTTTATCAATGGTTCTACCAATTGATATCTTTCCACAAATAATTGAAATTCGATTTCTTGATCTGTATCTTCTATTTTTGGAAACTTAGAAAGTTCTTCTGTCAAACCCTGATCAATGAACCTACAAAATCCTTCAAATTGGATCTGATTAAATCCAGGTATTGTAGACATTCCCTCATTTGCACCCCCCAGCATTTTGCATTTCCCATTTCTAAAAAAATCCCATTCTATTATATTCTATTATTAAGTAGTAAGCACATTCTTCATCGAATTAGATCGACGATCGAGCACTGATGGAATTTCTATTCTGTTCTGTTTACTGAATCACATGAAATTTTACCCAACTGCCTATATTGGCATGAAATGTACCAACTACATATGAACGCAGGAATAAAGAGAATTTTCTACTTAAATGGAAAGTTTTGAGAGATCCAAACAGAAAGGAATTGAGAAAATAGTCCTCGAAATAGAATTCCGTTACTTAGACTTATTAAGATATTAAGAAATAGTAAGAAAGTCGTAGGATTTTGGATAGAATAGCCTTAATAAAATTATTCAAATTCTACCATTATTAGGATATTACATATTCGAATTTGAGAAAAATAGTTGGGTTGGATAGATATAGCCTTTCACAGCCTTTGCTTATGTTAGGGATTGCATTGGGAAAAAACGATTCGTAGAAAAGAGATATTTTTGTAGCTTTACTTTTTTTGATTTTTTTGAGTAGAAGACGGTTTGCATTTAGTAAACACACAGATAGCTCGACTACCCAACTTCTCTTTTATTTTTTCTTTGATTTTGGGACAACCTGGGGTCGTGCTTCTCATAAGATAATTTCTATGAAAAAAAATAGGGAATTCCAAATTCAAGTGAGATAGGATAATTTTATGACAATTCCCTATCGACAACATATGAGATAGGATAATTTTATGACAATTCCCTATCGACAACATATCTAAATCCTATACCTCTGTGTAACAATTTTTGTTCTGGGGTTTACATATACTCATCTATTTTGTTATAATGGAAATGGAGAAGGGTTTTTTGATGGAAAAAATAAAGACTAATTAGTTCTGTCTCAGTTTGTATTTTTTATTTTTATGTCATTAGTAAAACACAAATTGGCGATTCAAATCCCAGGATTGTTCATGAATTCAAAGTAAGGGGAAATAGTTAATGGTTCCAATTTGTCGACTGAAAATTCACAATGCTAATTGTCTCATTTTTCTATTGAAAAATCAAAGGTGGATTTTCAGATATGAGATAATCAATTGAGGGCATGGATCAAATACAAAAGTGCAAGAGGGGTGTTTGCTTTAGGAAAAGTATTAAGGAAAAGGGAAGTCAAAATACAAGTACAATAAAAATGCAGTAATCCGGAAAAATTTTCTCATCTATTTTGTATCATTTTGGCGACATGGCCGAGCGGTAAGGCGGGGGACTGCAAATCCTTTTTCCCCAGTTCAAATCTGGGTGTCGCCTGATCAACAAACAAAAAACTTCGAAATTTCTTCTTCTCTTCTGTTCTGCTGATATAACCCGCAGAATGATTACGCGCGAGAAGAAGAGGAAACAGACTGTTGATACTTTGTTTGATTCGAATAGTCAAATCAACTGGCAGAAGGGCTATCAAGACTTCACGACTCCCTTCTATCCACTAAGGGAATGTCTAAAGAATCGATCTTGTCCATATTGGATCGATAATTGACTTTTATCGAATATCGAAAAGAGGGCATTTTTTTGTTATTTTATTCGTATTCCGGCATGGATGTACTTATATCTTACTTGTGTTTAATCTGAAATCCGAATCCATCGGGGGTTGATTTCTCAATAGTGTTCAAACAGAATCCCTTTTTGTTTTGACTCTGCACCGTTGATTCCATTATTATAAGTGAGAAATAATGGAAAAATTCCTTCGTATTTATAGAGATAGGGGACATAATTCACATGGATATAGTAAGTCTCGCTTGGGCTGCTTTAATGGTAGTCTTTACATTTTCCCTTTCACTCGTAGTGTGGGGAAGAAGTGGGCTCTAAAAGTATTACTAATTGAGTTGAGGAATAAAAGCGTAGCTTTTTTTTTTTATAGATCATTTTCAAACTCGTTTTGAACTATTCAAAATAAAAAAATGTCTGAATTTATCCCATTGAACTCCAACTGAAGAATCTATGAGATGAAGCATACTCTCTTTGAATCAAAGAGATATTTCAGCGATTCCCCTCTTTGTCTATCGAAAAGAAAGGGATTCGGATGATTGGAAGGAATAGATGTAGCAAATCGGGGTCTTTTGTGAATTTCAAACAAATATATGGAATTCATATACACATATATAAAGACAATTGTAGATTGATCTACAGAAACTTAATTTATTCTAAATTAAAAACTTTATAGGCTAAGAAATAGATATACACTAAGAGGTAGATAGTATGGTAGAAAGAAAGATTCATCTATTTCTTTTTTACCATACTATCAAATACAATATTGACGATTAAAGTCCGCTCATTTCATTTAAGTTAAGACACGAAATCGAATTTTCAAATGCAAATTCCATAGCATTAATCATTTTGACTAACGGTTTTTACGTAAATGATAAGTAGAAAGGCGGTAGGAACTAGAATGAATAGTGCAGTAGCAATAAATGCAAGAATATTTACTTCCATAATCTCATCGGTTTTTTTACTTCACAATAACTCGGGATTTAATCCCTTAGAGATGATAAACCTTTCGTCTGTAAATTCAATGAATGAATTACTTCTCAATGGTCCTGAATCAGATCAATAATATCACGAATAACAATATCTAATCTACCAAATAAATTTGTCGTCGAGACTTGAATAGTATAATATTATAACATAGGAAGTTATTTTCTCCATACCGAATCCAAATGGAATTTGGATTCCTGACCCAATCCATCCAAAATTCCTTCCAATATTTATCATCCGTTTGTTTTTTTCTATAACTTACCTTACGCCTTCCTTGTACAATGAATCATCTGATGAAGTATTATCAGATTGTCCTTTCACTTCGATTAGTCACCTAGTTACAAACTTAAAAAGAAAAGCGAAAAAAAAAAAGACTTAAGTTCGAAACTCCCCTTTTTCTTTGGGAATGAAATTAGGTCCCCCGACACCCTTTCATAGTTCATAGAAAGCATAGTTCATAGAAAGCATAGTTCATAGAAAGAAAAAAGTGAATTGATGCATTTTTGGATATTAGATCCATCGGGACTGGCGGGGCTCGAACCCGCAGCTTCCGCCTTGACAGGGCGGTGCTCTAACCAATTGAACTACAATCCCAGCGAAATAAGGGATCTAGCATAAAATGGAATTCTCTTTTATCTTCGTATGGGGTATTTATCAAATGGGTTATACCATCGCTTGGTAGATTGGCGAATTTTTGGGCCGAGCTGGATTTGAACCAGCGTAGACATATTGCCAACGAATTTACAGTCCGTCCCCATTAACCGCTCGGGCATCGACCCAGGAAGAATCCAATTTCGACTTATTGGTAATCCATGATCAACTTCCTTTCGTAGTACCCTACCCCCAGGGGAATTCGAATCCCCGCTGCCTCCTTGAAAGAGAGATGTCCTAAACCACTAGACGATGGGGGCCCATTTTCCCAACCGCCCTCATACTAGCATCATAGTATGCTCATTTTTCGAAATTGTCAATATACAATATAATGGAATGATTAGATCTAAGGAATCTTTCCGTTTT